AACTAAGTGCCTGATGGAAAGGGCTATCTTGATAGGGTAGAGTATGTAATTTATTACCTTAGTTACATTTAACAGATTTAAACTGATTCTTTAAGCCTCAAATGCTTATGTACATCTAATACTAAAATACAAAAAGATAAGCTAATTAAGCTATTGGGTTCATACCCCAAGTATAAAGGTCAAATCCTTTTCTTTTTAATTCTAAAATTTTATAAATTAATATTTTCATCTATAATAATAATTGGTACCCTCATTACCATTTCCTCAAGAACTTGAATAGGAATATGGATTGGTTTAGAAATTAATCTTCTATCTATTATCCCTCTAATAAATAGAACAAAAAATAACCTCTCCTCCGAAGCCTCGCTAAAGTATTTTATTACTCAAACTTTAGCATCAACCATAGTTCTGATAACAATTATTCTAATATCCAGAAATTTTTCATTAAATTTATTAACACCATTTAATTTAATGCTAAATTCTGCACTCTTTATAAAAATAGGAGCAGCCCCATTCCATTTTTGGTTCCCAGAAGTAATAGAAGGATTAAACTGATTTAATTGTTTAATTTTACTTACATGACAGAAAATCTCCCCGATAATTATTATACTCTATAATTTAAACTATCCAATTTTTATATTTTCGATTATTTTAATTAGAATAATAATCAGAATAATTGGATTAAATCAAGTTAGATTACGAAAATTTATAGCATATTCTTCAATTAATCACATTGCTTGAATAATCGCATCAATATTAATTTTCCAATCAATTTGAACCTACTATTTTCTAATTTACACAATTATTACAATAAATATCATTTTCGTTTTTAAAATTCTAAATCTATTTTTCATAAAACAGCTTTTTTATACATTAAATGAAAACCTTTTAACAAAATTATTTTTTATTATAAATTTCCTATCCCTAGGAGGACTCCCTCCCTTCTTAGGTTTTGCACCAAAATGATTTACAATTCAATTTTTAATAGAAAATAACCTATACACTATTTCAAATTTAATAATCATTATAACTTTACTCGCACTTTATTATTACATACGATTGACCTTTCTTGTATTAGCTATTACTTCTGATCAGCCTAGCTTTATAAAGCTAAATACACCCAATTATTTCAGAATCTATTCATTAAATTTTGTATCTATTTTAGGCCTCTCAGTAATTACTCTTACATCAAGCTTTATATAGGATTTAAATTGAACCTCTTTGGATTCAACTTAAATCCAAGGATTTAAGTTAAATCTAAACTCGAAGCCTTCAAAGCTCCCAATAAAGTCAATTCTTTAAGCCTTAGGGCTTAACCCTCCTTTAAATTTGCAATCTAAAATCATTTATTGAATATAAAGCTGGTAAAAGAATCATTATTCGTAAATAAATTTACAGTTTATCGCCTATCCTCAGCCATTATACCGAATAAATGGCTATTCTCTACTAACCACAAGGACATCGGCACCTTGTATTTTATTTTTGGTGCCTGAGCTGGAATAGTTGGAACTTCGTTAAGAATTTTAATTCGGGCTGAACTCGGCAATCCTGGTTCCTTGATTGGAGATGACCAAATTTACAATGTTATTGTCACAGCTCATGCATTTATTATGATTTTTTTTATAGTTATACCAATTGTAATTGGCGGATTCGGAAATTGACTAGTACCCCTCATACTAGGAGCACCAGATATAGCTTTTCCTCGAATAAATAATATAAGATTTTGATTGCTCCCTCCATCATTAACTTTATTATTGATAAGAAGAATAGTTGAAAGAGGTGCAGGCACAGGATGAACTGTTTACCCTCCACTTTCATCAAATATCGCCCATGGTGGCTCTTCCGTAGATCTTGCTATTTTTAGCCTTCATTTGGCTGGTATTTCTTCTATTCTTGGAGCAGTAAATTTTATTACTACAGTAATTAATATACGGTCTATTGGAATATCTTTCGACCGAATGCCTTTATTTGTTTGATCAGTGGCGATTACTGCACTATTACTACTTCTATCTCTTCCAGTATTAGCAGGAGCAATTACAATACTTTTAACAGATCGAAATCTAAATACATCATTTTTTGACCCAGCTGGTGGGGGAGACCCAGTCTTATACCAACACCTATTTTGATTTTTTGGTCACCCAGAAGTTTACATTTTAATTTTACCGGGATTCGGTTTAATTTCCCATATTATCAGCCAAGAAAGAGGTAAAAAAGAAGCCTTTGGATCTTTAGGAATAATCTATGCAATAATAGCAATCGGATTACTCGGATTTGTAGTATGAGCCCATCACATATTCACTGTTGGAATAGATGTGGATACTCGAGCTTACTTTACATCAGCAACAATAATTATTGCAATTCCAACCGGAATTAAAATTTTTAGCTGATTGGCTACACTTCATGGAACTCAAATTAACTGATCCCCATCAATACTTTGAGCTTTAGGTTTCGTATTTTTATTTACGGTAGGAGGACTGACTGGGGTAGTATTAGCAAATTCTTCAATCGATATTATTTTACATGACACTTATTATGTAGTGGCCCATTTTCATTATGTTCTTTCAATAGGTGCCGTATTTGCAATTATAGCAAGATTAATTCAATGATTTCCATTATTTACTGGACTAACTTTAAACGAAGGATTTCTAAAAATTCAATTTTTAATTATATTTATCGGTGTAAATTTTACGTTTTTCCCACAGCATTTTTTAGGATTGGCAGGAATACCTCGACGATATTCTGATTACCCAGATGCTTACACAACATGAAATTCTATTTCATCAATTGGTTCCTTGATTTCTCTAGTGGGTATTTTTGTATTACTTTTTATTATCTGAGAAAGATTTGTTTCAATGCGTAAAAGCCTATCTAGACTAAATTTAACCACTTCTATTGAATGGCTTCAAAATATACCACCCGCAGAACACAGATACTCAGAATTACCCATACTCTCTAATTTCTAATATGGCAGATTAGTGCAGTGGACTTAAGTCCCAAGTATAAAGATTACACTTTTTTTAGAAGTGGCAACATGAAAAACCTTAACTACACAAGACAGAGCTTCTCCATTAATAGAACAACTTATATTTTTCCATGACTATACATTAATAATTTTACTAATAATTACAGTTTTAGTAATATACTTAATAGTAAGACTAATTTTAAACAAATTTAGATTCCGACTTTTACTTGAAGGCCAAACTATTGAATTAATTTGAACTATTTTACCAGCAGTAATTTTAATTTTCATTGCTTTACCCTCATTACGTCTTTTATACCTTTTAGATGAAATTAACAATCCTATAATTTCAATTAAAACAATTGGACATCAATGATATTGATCATACGAATATTCTGATTTTAAAAATATTGAATTTGATTCCTATATAATTCCAACTAATGAATTGAATCTTTATAATTTTCGATTATTAGATGTAGATAACCGAATAGCTGTACCATTTAATTCTCAAGTACGAATAATAGTAACAGCCGCCGATGTACTACATTCTTGAACTATCCCCGTACTTAGAATCAAAATCGACGCTACTCCAGGACGATTAAATCAAGTTAGATTTTTTATTAATCGAGCTGGATTATTTTTTGGCCAATGCTCAGAAATTTGTGGAGCAAATCATAGTTTCATACCAATTGTTATAGAAAGAATCTCCCCAAATTTTTTTATTAAATGAGTTTCGAGAATAGAGGAAGCTTCATTAGATGGCTGAAAGTAAGTTCTGGTCTCTTAAACCATTTTATAGTATATTAACGTCTACTTCTAATGAAAAATTTAGTTAAATTATAACATTAGTTTGTCGTACTAAAATCATTAAAAAATAATAATTTTTTATTCCTCAAATAGCTCCAATAAATTGATTATTTTTATTTATTATATTTATTATAATTTTTATATTATTTAATTCAGTAAATTATTTCTCATTTAAATATACCCCTATAGTAAAAACTACTATTAAAAATATTAATAAAATTAATTGAAAATGATAAGAAATCTTTTTAATTCTTTTGACCCATCTACCAATCTCTGATTAAGACTTAATTGATTAAGAACAGCCCTGGGATTGCTATTTATCCCCTCAATATACTGAATAATCCCATCTCGATGAAATACTTTATGAATTAAAGTATCTTTAATTCTTCATAATGAATTTAAAATTTTAATTGGAAATTCACATAAAGGAAGAACATTAATTTTTATCTCATTATTTTCAATTATTTTATTTAATAATTTTCTTGGATTATTCCCATATATTTTCACCGGCTCTAGTCATTTAATTATAACTTTAGCTTTAGCCTTCCCTTTATGGATAAGATTTATAATTTACGGCTGAGTAAATAATACTACCCATATATTTGCACATTTAGTTCCACAAGGAACTCCCCCTATTTTAATACCTTTTATAGTATGCATCGAATCTATTAGAAATATCATTCGACCTGGTACTTTAGCTGTACGACTAGCTGCAAATATAATTGCTGGACATTTACTTATAACTTTATTAGGAAATACTGGCCCAAGAATAACTTTAATTTTACTAAATATTTTAATTTTTATTCAATTATTACTTCTAATTTTAGAATCTGCTGTTGCCATTATTCAATCATATGTATTCACAATTTTAAGAACTCTCTATTCTAGTGAAGTTACTTATGAGTACACATAAAAATCACCCCTTTCATTTAGTTGACATAAGTCCTTGACCTCTATTAGGTGCTTTAAGAGCTATAATCACTATAATTGGATTAATTAAATGATTCCATTTTTTTAATCATAATTTATTTTTATTAGGATTCATTATCACATCTTTAATTATATACCAATGATGACGAGATATCACTCGAGAAGGGACCTTTCTAGGATTACACACATATAGAGTAACAATAGGATTACGATGAGGAATAATCTTATTTATTACTTCTGAAGTATTTTTTTTTATTTCATTCTTCTGAAGATTTTTCCATAGAAGATTATCTCCATCTATTGAATTAGGAATAATATGACCTCCTAAAGGAATTGAACCATTTAATCCTATTCAAATTCCATTATTAAATACTCTTATTTTATTAACATCTGGATTAACTGTAACATGAGCTCACCATAGACTTATAGAAAACGACTTTAATCAAACTACTCAAGGACTTACTTTAACTGTAATATTAGGAATTTATTTCTCAATTTTACAAGCATATGAATATATTGAAGCCCCTTTTTCTATTTCAGATTCCGTTTATGGATCTTGTTTTTTTTTAACAACTGGATTTCATGGAATTCATGTAATTATCGGAACTACTTTTTTACTAGTTTGTTTAATCCGACATTTAAATAACCATTTTTCATCAATTCATCATTTTGGATTTGAAGCAGCTGCATGATACTGACATTTTGTTGATGTAGTATGATTATTCCTTTATATCTCAATTTACTGGTGAGGTAGATATTTAAATAATATAAAAATTATATTTGACTTCCAATCAAAAAATCTATCAAATTAGTTTAAATAATTCTAATTTTAATAACAATAGCCATAATTTTATTTATTATTTCATTTATTGTTATAATTTTAGCCTCTATTTTATCAAAAAAAAGATTCATGGATCGAGAAAAGAGAAGTCCTTTTGAATGTGGATTTGACCCTAAAAGATCTTCCCGATTACCTTTTTCACTTCAATTTTTTTTAATCGCTGTTATTTTCTTAATTTTTGATGTAGAAATTACCCTATTAGTGCCCATAATTATCACAATAAAAATTTCTAATATAATTAGTTATTTCTCTATTATAGTATTTTTTTTATTTATCTTATTAATAGGACTATATCATGAATGAAACCAAGGTTCTTTAAACTGAGCAATTTAGGATCGTAGTTAATTATAACGTTTAATTTGCATTTAAAAAGTACTAATGTATAGTCTATCTTAAAATAAGAAACAAAATTTTGTATTTAGTTTCGACCTAAAATTTTGAGTGTATCTCCTTATTTTTAATTGAAACCAAACTAGAGGTAAATCACTGTTAATGATAAAATTGAGAATTCTCCAATTAAGGAAATATGAAAATTCAAAAATAAGCTTCTAACTTAATTTTTTAGCGATGAGACTTCGTTAATATTTCTATTTTTATAGTTTAATATAAAACATTATATTTTCATTATAAAATTAAGAATTTCTTTAAAAATATTTAAAGATTTTTTAATCACCCTAGTAACTTCAATACTATGCTCTAATTTAAGCTATTTAAATAAATTACAATAAATAAAACAATAATTCAAATTACTATCATTATTAAATAAATTTTTAAATTATTTCTAAAATAAAATTGTAATAATAAACTAATCTTCTTAAAATTTAAAAAAATATTCTGACTTCCTAAGAATTCTGACCAACCATTATCTATATTTAAATTAATTATTTTACCACTTAATATAGGATTTAAATTAATTCCAAAAGTACAAATTAAAGGCATATTTCATATTTGAGAAAAAAAAATAGATCTTTTCTTAAAATTTAAAGATTTTAAATCATAAGATAAAGAAAATTTAGAAATTTCATATCCTAACCAACCCCCCACTAATCTTACAATTAAAGCCATAATTTTCATAATTAATGGAAGACAAATAAAATAAGGAGTCGGAAATAAAATTCATATTAATATTCTACCCCCCACAATCACAAAAATAACTAATCCAAATATCCCCTTTAATATTTTTAAGCCTAAATCATTTATTGAATTTAAAGATAAAAAATTAAATTCTCCAACTAATGAATAATAAATTAATCGAAAAGTATACCTCACCGTTAATCCTGTTGAAACAAAAAAAATAATATAAATATAAATATTTAATACATTTATTGATAAAACTTCTAAGATTAGATCCTTCGAATAAAATCCTGATATAAATGGTAGACCACATAAGGATAAATTAGAAATTAAAAAAAAAATTAAAGTTAATGGTAAATGATTCATTAATCCTCCTATGTACCGAATATCTTGACAATTATTTAAATTATGAATGATGCAGCCTGCACATATGAATAAAGTAGCCTTAAATAATGCATGAGTTAAAAGATGAAAAAAAGCTAAATTATACTCCCCCATAGATAAAATTCTTATTATCAATCCTAATTGACTTAGAGTAGATAGCGCAATAATTTTTTTTAAATCAAATTCATAATTTGCCCCTAGCCCAGCTATAAATATAGTTATTCTACCAATAAATAATAACAATATTATTAAATTAAAATTTAATGCACTATTAAACCGGATTAATAAATAGACACCCGCTGTAACTAATGTAGAAGAATGAACTAAAGAAGAAACTGGTGTAGGAGCGGCTATAGCCGCTGGAAGTCATGATGAAAAAGGAATTTGAGCTCTTTTAGTTATAGCCGCTAAAACAATTAAATAAGAAATTAAAGTTATTGAAAAATCATTCTTTATAAATTCAATATAATAAATATAATTTCATCTCCCATAATTTAATATTCAAGCAATTGATATAAGTAAAGCTACATCCCCAATTCGATTTCTCAATGCAGTTAATATGCCTGCATTATAAGATTTAATATTTTGATAATAAATAACTAAACAATAAGAAACTAATCCTAACCCATCTCAGCCTAATAAAATTCTAATTAAATTTGGACTAATAATTAAAAATATTATAGATAATACAAACATTGAGACTAATATAATAAATCGATTTAAATTTAAGTCTCCATATATATAATCGTCTCTATAAAAAATAACTATTGAAGAAATAAATAATACAAATCTTATAAATAATAATGATATTCAATCTAATAAAATAGTTATAACAATTAAAGAAGAATTTAATCTAACTAATTCAAATTCCAATATTAAGCTATAATCATAAACCATAAATATTAAACTATTTAAAAACCTTAAAATTCTTAAAATTAAAAATGAGCCAAAATATACCAAACAAATAGAAATTACTTAAAATGACTAATCATATCATAGATCCCACAAATCTATATTTTATTTTAAACTATTTAAATAAATTCATAAAGTAAAATACTCTCTTTTTAAAATTAATATATTTAGAGGTAATCAATGTAAAAATAATAATAAATATTCACGAAACCTTCCTATAGAAAAAGAGTAAAGCCCTAAATATAGTTTACCATGTTGAGTATAAGAATACAAATATAAAGAATAAGCAGCTCTAAAAAATGAAATTAAAGATAAAAAAATTATTCTATAATAAGATCACCCAATTAAACTATTAATTAATAAAATTTCTCCTAATAAATTTATTGACGGAGGGGCCGCTATATTAGAAGATCTAAATAAAAATCATCATAAAGATATGCTAGGAATAATATTTATTAATCCCTTATTAATATATAAGCTTCGACTTATAGTACGTTCATACGAAATATTAGATAAACAAAATAATCCAGAAGAACACAAACCATGAGCTAATATTATTACCAAAGCCCCACATAATCCTCAATAATTTAAAGTTATAATTCCCCCTAATACCAGTCCTATATGAGCTACTGAAGAATATGCAATTAAAGCCTTTATATCAGTCTGACGAAGACAAATTAATGAAACTAAAAATCCCCCTACTAATCTAATAATAATAAAAATATAATTAATTTTCATGCCTAATTCTAAATATAAAAACATCAACCGTATTATACCGTACCCCCCTAATTTTAATATCACACCAGCTAAAATTATTGAACCAGAAATAGGGGCCTCTACATGAGCCTTAGGTAATCAAAGATGAACAAAATACATTGGTGTTTTAATCAAAAAAACAGCATTAATACATAAATAAAACATGAAATAATTTACATTTTTATTTATAATAAATAAATCTAAAGTATGAAAATTATTATAAAAATAAAAAATAGAAAGTATTATTGGCAATGAAGCTAAAAGAGTATAAAATAATAAATATACGCCTGCTTGAATTCGTTCAGGCTGATACCCCCACCCAATAACTAATATTAATGTTGGGATTAATCTTATTTCAAAAAATAAATATAAAATAAATAAATTTAAAGATGAAAAAGTTAAAAACAACGAAATTATTAATATTAATAAAATAAATAAAAATAATCTATAATAATTATTATTTTTATAAATTTTAAATCTTGCTATTAATATTAATGAACAAATTCAAATTCTTAATAAAATTATAACAAATCTTAATAAATCACAACCAAAAAAATACCTAATTCCATAAACTAAATAATTAAATCTAAATCTTAATAAAAATAATAAAAATAAGACAAAATAAATTATTTGATTTAATCAAAAATGTTTTTTTAAAAATATTAAAGGAATCATAAAAATTATTATAAAAATAAATTTTATCATAATAAATTAAATCTATGAAAATAATCATTACCATGAGTACGAATTAAAGAAACTAAAATAGAAAGACCTAAAGCCCCTTCACAAACTCTTATCGTTAAAAAAATTATTCTAAAATAAAATTCTAATGAATAATAACTTAAATAAATAAATAGTATAAAATAAAGAGATAAAACTACAAATTCTAATCTTAAAAGTATCAATAGTAAATGCTTTCGTTTTAAACAAAAAACCAAAATTCCACATATATATATAATTATAGAAAAAAACATAATAAATATTACCATAAGTTTTAATAATTTAAAATAAAATATTGGTCTTGTAAATCAAAAATAAGATCACCTTTTAAAACTTCAGAAAAGAAAATTCTTTCATCATTAATCTCCAAAATTAATATTTTTATAAACTATTTTCTGTTATTCTATTATTATTATTATCGCTATTATTAACTTTATCAATCTTATTTTTATTTTTAAACCACCCTATATCAATAGGTATTACTTTATTAATACAAACTATTATAATCGCATTAATTACAGGATTTATTAATTATAATTATTGATTTTCTTACATCTTATTTTTAATTATAGTGGGAGGAATATTAGTTTTATTTATTTATATAACTAGAATTGCTTCTAATGAAAAATTTAAATTTTCTAACAAAATTTTTATACTAATTCCTTTATCAATAATCAGATACCTTTCAGTATATTTTATTATCGATCAAATAATATTAAATATTTCAAATAAAAATGAAATCTTTTTTATTCAAAGACTTAGTAAATTTATTAATTTTCCATCTAATATTTTATTATTTTTAATAATTATTTATTTATTTATTACATTAATTGCCGTAGTAAAAATTACTGATATAAAAATTGGTCCTTTACGACAAAAATAATGAAAACACCTATTCGACTTAGCTCCCCCTTATTTAAAATTATTAATAATGCAGTAATTGATTTACCTACCCCCTCTAATATTTCAGCCTGATGAAATTTTGGAAGATTATTAGGGTTATGTTTAATAATCCAAATTATCACTGGCTTATTTCTTGCTATACATTACACAGCCAATGTAGAAATAGCATTTAATAGAGTAGCCCATATTTGCCGAGATGTAAATTACGGCTGATTTATTCGAACATTACACGCTAATGGAGCAAGATTTTTCTTTATTTGTTTGTATTTACATGTAGGACGTGGAATATATTATAGATCTTATTACTTAACTATAACTTGATTAGTAGGCGTAATTATCCTTTTTATAGTTATAGCAACAGCTTTTTTAGGATATGTATTACCATGAGGACAAATATCATTTTGAGGAGCAACTGTAATTACTAATCTTTTATCTGCTATTCCTTATATTGGACAAGAAATTGTTCAATGATTATGGGGAGGATTTGCAGTAGATAATGCAACTTTAACTCGATTTTTTACTTTACACTTTCTTCTTCCTTTTATTGTAGCTGCATTAGTAATAATCCATTTCTTATTCTTACATCAAACAGGATCTAATAATCCTTTAGGGGTAAATAGAAATATTGATAAAATTCCCTTTCATCCATATTTCTCATTTAAAGATTTATTTGGATTCATTTTAATAACAATATGTTTAACATTACTAACATTAATCGATCCATACCTATTGGGTGACCCAGATAACTTTATTCCTGCTAATCCATTAGTTACCCCTATTCATATCCAACCTGAGTGATACTTCTTATTTGCATATGCTATTTTACGATCAATTCCTAATAAACTAGGAGGAGTAATTGCTTTATTAATATCAATCGCCATTTTACTATTTCTCCCATTTATTAACAAAAAAAAAATACAAAGATCACAATTTTACCCATTAAATAAAATTTTATTTTGATCATTATTATCAATTATTTTACTTTTAACTTGAATTGGTGCACGTCCTGTAGAAGACCCATATATCACAATTGGACAAATTTTAACTGTAATTTATTTTTCTTACTACTTATTTAATCCTATAATTGCTAAATATTGAGATTATCTAATCTTTAAATTATAGTTTATGAACTTGTAAAGTATATATTTTGAAAATATAAAAAAGGGTTAAAATTCCCTATAGACTTTACTAAATTTTATTAACTAAATCATTTGGGAAAAAATTATTAATTTTAACCCAAAAAACAACAGTAAAAAATTTAGAGAAATAGGCAAAAACCTTTTTCAAGCCAAATATATTAACTTATCGTAACGGAATCGAGGCAAAGTGCCCCGAACTCAAATTCAAAAAAATCTTATAAAACTAAGTTTTACAAAAAAAAATCAAGAATAAATGTCTGCTCCTAAAAATAAAATTACACTTAATATTCTTATAAATAAAATACTTGAATATTCAGCTAAAAAAATTAAAGCAAATCCACCCCCTCTATACTCAACATTAAAGCCAGAAACTAATTCAGACTCCCCCTCAGCAAAATCAAACGGAGTTCGATTTGTTTCAGCTAATCTTGACACAAATCAAATTATTCTTAACGGTAAGCATAAAAACAATATTCATAAATAACATTGATACAATAAAAAATCTAAAATATTCAATCTTAAAGTTAAAAATAAAAAAGATAATAAAATCAATGATAAACTAACTTCATAAGAAATTGTTTGAGCCACTGACCGTAATCCTCCTAATAACGAATAATTAGAATTAGAAGATCACCCGGCCACTATAATTCTATACACTCTTAATCTTGAACAACATAGAAAAAATAAAAATCCTAAATTAAAATTAAAAAGTCTAGAAAAAAAAGGTATACATATTCATAACAATAACGACAAAAATAAATTTAAAATTGGAGAAAAGTAATAAGAATTTAAATTAGATATTATAGGGTAAATTCTTTCTTTAGAAAATAATTTAATAGCATCTCTAAAAGGCTGAGGAATTCCTATAAATCCAACCTTGTTAGGGCCCTTACGAATTTGAATATACCCCAAAACCTTTCGTTCTAATAAAGTTAAAAAAGCTACTCCTACTAATACAAAGATAATTAAAATTAATCCACTTACTAATAATAAAATTAAATCCTTAAAATGCAAGTATTACCTGTATATATTAAATACATTAATAAATTCTAAATTTATTGCACTAATCTGCCAAAGTAATAGTTAATAAAATTCTCTAAATAATAATTATTATAAATATATGGTCCTTTCGTACTGAAATATTTAATATGTTTAAAGATAGAAACCAACCTGGCTCACGCCGGTTTAAACTCAGATCATGTAAAATTTTAAAGGTCGAACAGACCTAATTTATTAGCTTCTACACCAATAATTAATTTTAATCCAACATCGAGGTCGCAAACTTCTTTTTCGATTAGAACTCTTTAAAGAAATAACGCTGTTATCCCTAAGGTAATTTTTTCTTTTAATCTAAAAAATAGGATCAAATATTCATACATAAATGTTTTATACAAAAAAAGTTTATTAAATTTTTCCATCACCCCAACAAAATAATTTTATTAATAAAAATTTTTCAACTCAAAATATTTTTTATAAATAAAAATATTAAACTCTATAGGGTCTTCTCGTCTTTTAAAAATATTTAAGCTTTTTAACTTAAAGATAAAATTCTAATTAAATTAAATAGAGACAGAAAATTTCTCGTTAAACCATTCATTCCAGCTTTCAATTAAAAAACTAATTATTATGCTACCTTTGCACGGTCAAAATACCGCGGCCATTTAATCCATCAGTGGGCAGGCTTGACTTTAAATTATAATCAAAAAGACATGTTTTTAATAAACAGGCGAAAATTATTTTTGCCGAATTCCTTTATTTAACCTTTAATCTATAATAAGAATCAAATAATATTATACTAATTTTATCATTATTTCATTTAATTTTAAATTAATTAAACTATTTAAATAAAAAAACTAAATTATATAAAAATTATATTAAATAAAAATTTAATTATAACATACTACTCAAATGAAAATTTCTAATTCTATTAATTTATTAATATCCTATTAAATTATAAATAGATACTTTTAAGCTCATCCCTAAAAATATTTTTTACAAACAATATTAATTTTTCAATAAAAAAAAATAAAATTTATAAGCAGAATTAAATTCTTTTCTTTAAAAACTAGATATATTTAAAAACGAATAACGTTTCATTACAAAAAATTTATTTTAAATATTTATTCTACAATAAAATTTATAAATTTTTAACTCTTTTAAAACCGAGAATAATAAATAGCTATTTTCTATTTAATAGACCCTGATACACAAGGTACAAAAATAATCTCTTCTTTTAAATATTTATATAAAATAAAAATTCCATCACTGTACTAATTAACTATAATAAATATAATTTTTTCTTAAAATTATTAAAACAAAAAAATTCTTTTTTTATAATATTTAAATAATTTTTAAAATTCAGATTAAATTGAATTTAACAATTAACTTTTTAGTGTAAATAAAATGCTTAAAACAAGCTCTAATCTGATCAATCTAGGTACACTTTCCAGTACACCTACTTTGTTACGACTTATCTCATTTTATATGAGAGCGACGGGCGATATGTGCATATTTTAGAGCTAAAATCATAAAATTAAATTTAATCTTATTACTTTCAAATCCTCCTTCATAATTTTTTTCATTTATTATTCCGTTTAAATAACCTTATTGTAACCCATCTCTTCTTATCTATAAGCTACACCTTGATCTGATTTATTTTCTTAATGAAAAATCTTGAATATTTTAACTCTTATAAGATATTCAACTACGACGATATATAAACTAATAAAACAAGTATAATTAATCGTGGACTATCAATAATAGGACAGGTTCCTCTGAAAAGACTAAAATACCGCCAAAATCTTTAATTTTCAAGAACATAACTAATACTAATTTAGCATAAAAATTTACATTTTAATAATAGGGTATCTAATCCTAGTTTTTAATAAAATTTTGTAAGTTCATATAATTAAAAAAAAATTAACTAAATTTAAAATTTCACTTAATAAATTTATAGCCATATTTTAAATTAAACAATTTATTACTAACTGAAAAAAAATTAATTGAACTATCTGTATAACCGCAACTGCTGGCACAAATTTGGCTAATTCTTAACTGAATTTCTAAATCAAAATTACTTTTATTTTTAATTCAATTTACTGCGAATAAAATTTGAAATACCCTATTTAAAAATATTTTAAAAAATACTTAAATTTGCATATAAAAAAATCAATTACTAATTTACAAAACTAGATAAAAACTTATAAAATTTGTACCCTCATTAATAAACCCCAATAAATTCCCCTATTTAAATTAAATTTAATATACTAAATTAATTTAACTAAATAATACATAAATAATAGCAAAAATCTAATTTTTAATTAAATATTTTAAACAAAATTATTATTTAATTTATTGATTTATAGCATTACTAAAATTCAAATTCATAATTCTCCCAAATTAAAATTTTCATTTAAATAAAATTAATTCCTAAGCTAGCTCCGCTACAGTTATAAAAAAATTTCACCAAAATTCAAATTCATAATTCTCCCAAATTAAAATTTTCATTTAAATAAAATTAATTCCTAAGCTAGCTCCGCTACAGTTATAAAAAAATTTCACCAAAATTCAAATTCATGATTCCCTCAAATCAAAATTTTCATTTAAATAAAATTAATTCCTAAGCTAGCTCCGCTACAATTATAAAAAAATTTCACCAAAATTCAAATTCATGATTCCCTCAAATCAAAATTTTCATTTAAACAAAATTAATTCCTAAGCTAGCTCCGCTACAGTTATAAAAAAATTTCACCAAAATTCAAATTCATGATTCCCTCAAATCAAAATTTTCATTTAAACAAAATTAATTCCTAAGCTAGCTCCGCTACAATTATAAAAAAATTTCACCAAAATTCAAATTCATGATTCCCTCAAATCAAAATTTTCATTTAAACAAAATTAATTCCTAAGCTAGCTCCGCTACAGTTATAAAAAAATTTCACCAAAATTCAAATTCATGATTCCCTCAAATCAAAATTTTCATTTAAACAAAATTAATTCCTAAGCTAGCTCCGCTACAATTATAAAAAAATTTCACCAAAATTCAAATTCATGATTCCCTCAAATCAAAATTTTCATTTAAACAAAATTAATTCCTAAGCTAGCTCCGCTACARTTATAAAAAAATTTCACCAAAATTCAAATTCATGATTCCCTCAAATCAAAATTTTCATTTAAACAAAATTAATTCCTAAGCTAGCTCCGCTACAGTTATAAAAAATTTTCACCAAAATTCAAATTCATGATTCCCTCAAATCAAAATTTTCATTTAAAGTAATTTTTATTAAATAATTTCACTATACATTAAATTTCCAAAAATTCAATTAAACTTCTCATAAATCTATATTTATCATTAAATTTTACCTAGCCTAAATCTCTAATTCCCTCAAATCAAAAATTTCAACTAAAGTAATTTTTATTAAATAATTTCACTATATACTAAATTTCTAAAAATTCAATTAAACTTCTCATAAATCTATCTATATCCTTAAATTTTACCTAACCTAAATCTCTAATTCCCTCAAATCAAAAATTTCAACTAAAGTAATTTTTATTAAATAATTTCACTATATACTAAATTTCTAAAAATTCAATTAAACTTCTCAAATTAATTTAATTTTTATCTTAAAATTTAAAATAACCAATAATTTTTTTTCTTTTAAATCAAAAAATCCCATTTAAATATAAAATTATTATAAATGTTTCATAAAGCATAAAATCAAAATAATTTCCCACCAACTTATTCAATTAAATACAATTTTTATTTAAAATTTCATCTAAAACTCAAAATTTTTGCCCCAAAATTCTGAAAAATTTGGTCCCGAAAAATTTTTATTACAAAAATTCACACAAAAATTTCACCCAAAATAGGCATTATTTTTTATTAACTTAAGAAAAATCAATTAAAAAAAAAATTAAACTACAAATTTCATATAAAAAATAACCATACCCGAAATTTTAAAAAAAAAAATTAAAAATTACATAAAATTTAAAATTAAAAAAATCTTCATAAAATTTCAAATTTAAAAAAAAAATTTTTTATTAATAAATTTCATCAAAATTATCAAACCAGTGAAAATCTCACAATAACTTCCAATTTTATTTAATTAATAAATAAAATCTATAAACCCATAGATTTTACTGCTACAAATTTTCAAGATTAAAAAAAAAATAAAATTACACACTAAATCTATAATAAATTTTGCCTATACTTGAAAAATCCCACATTAAATATATATATATATATACTTTATTACGCCCAAAAACCGCCTTTTAGAGATCCAGTTTTTGACCTACCCCTCTACAAGACTTGTTATCGCCAAATTCGAAAATTTGAAAAAAAACCAACCTTACTCAATGATACTTACACAAATTAAAATCGAAAAAAAAACTCCATTTAAAAAAATAAGACAAAAAAATAAAACAAAAAAATAATTATTCTAAAATTAAAAATTAATCCAAAATATTTACATAAATTARTATAATAAAAAAATAATTAATTTTAAATTTTACACAACTATATAAACAATTAAATTTTAAAATTAAAATTAATAGTATACTAAAATCCAATTAATCCATTAAATTAAAATCAATTTAACTAATAATTTAATTTAAATAAAAATTAATCAGCATTTTTATACTTTTTACAATAAATTAAATTTTACAATTAAATTTATTTTACATCTATGTAAATCAAATAATATTGAAAATTAATTTTCACATTAATAATTATAATAAAATTTATTTTTTATTTAAAATTTTACAAGTCCAATACCTCCCATTAAAATTTAAGTCAAAAAAACTAAAAATATTTAGAATAATCAAAACTATAAAAAATACTTTCTAACCTATCAATATCCTTAAAACTTAACTATAATAAAAATAAAAATAATTAAAAATAAATAATAATATAAATTAATTTTTTTCCTTAAATTTAATCCAATTTATTTTCAAATAAATTCTATAACGCAAATTTTAAATAAATACAAACTTTAATTAAACTTTTCATTAGAACTAATCTTCTCCACCTAAAACTAAATTTAAATTAATTTAAACTTGAAATACCAATTGAAAATTTTCACACTAAAAATAAAGACCTTCCCTATTCCAAGCAGCCTTTATATCTATTTTATGTTAAATTATAAGTATTGGTTAGTTAATGAGAAGTATAATAATTAGTAATTATTTATCTCGTTTAATATTTACTTGTATGTTAAATAAATAGGTTTTTTTTTTTTTTTCTAATCAATATTTAATTTAGACTAATTTTCTAATTAACATTAGAAATTATATATCTAAATACAATAATATTTATATTTATATTAAATTTTTAAACAAAAATAATATTAGTATATAGAAATTACTTATTATTTTTATAGTCTATACCAAAAATTTATTAGTATAGTAGACAAACTATAATAAATCGCTATTAGTTTCTTTTTCATTAAAATTTTAATTTAACAATAATTAATATAATTTTAAATATAATTATGTAAATTATATATTAATAATCAATATACATATATATATATATAATAATATAATAGAGAATTAATATATATTTCTAAAGATATAATATGTTTATAATAATATAGGCATATTAATTAATATTTAAGATATATCATTTAAATATTTAATAATTAATATATAATAATAAATATAAAATTATTACTTATATCAAAAAATTTATTATACCCTCTCTCTCTCTTTCTTTAAATTTAGATAATAGGATTATATAAATAAATTTATTATTATTTTTTATCCTTAATTATTATATTTTTTGTAAAAACTTATATTTTATTATAAATTATTTAAATCATTATCGATATAATAAAATTTACATATTACCTTGATTATTATAATTTTTATTAAGGAAAGAAAAACGAAGATGAACCTATACCCCCCCCCAGAAATTTTTAACTAAAACATTATCTATGATCAAAAATTTTTGTGCTCTTCAAAAATACCCTCAAAAATTCCAAAAAAATCCCGAAAAATCGACTTTTGAAAAATTCGATTTTTATTTAAAAATCAATCCACTTTTTTTTTAAAAAGGTTTACGAAAATTTTTTTATAAATCAATAA